AAAAGAGTAATTGAACAAACATTGAATAAAACAGTACCCGAAGGTTCACAAGCGGCTGAGTACTTATTCCAGAAGGGCTTATTCGATCTAATCGTACCACGTAATCCTTTAAAAAGCGTTCTGAGTGAGTTATTTCAACTCCACACTTTCTTTCCTTTGAATCAAAATTAGAACATTAAGTTCAATTATTTTGAGCAAACAAGTAATTAGTTTATCGGAATCCAAGTCAAAATTAGACGAATGGGGTTTTCTTTGTTGACATAAGATCTAATTGTATAAAGAATCAAAAGTCACAGAAAATCCTCCCCTTTTTCTATATTCCTGATTATTGATCAAGAAGCCTCTATCAACAAGATAAAAGATGAAATTCTTCTTTTCGTGAAATTAGGCAAATAAAAAAAATCTCCTCTTCTCGTCATATATAATTAAAATCTAGAAAATATAGAATTTTTTATCTTTCTATATCTTACTATATCTTACTTGACTAAGAATCCCTGCTGGATGGGATTCTAACAAACCCTTCAATATAATTATAATTAATTTTTAAGAAACTTTTTGCTTAGTAAATGAAATTCGAAGACAAGAGCAAAAAATGAAGAAAAGAATAATAATAATATCTCATCCATATCCTTTCAATGTAGAAAGATGAAAAACTACATTATATACTCACTTAGATAGATACTTAGATCTATAGATATTAAATAATAATAATTCCAATTTAAAATTATAATAAGATATCTTTATATATAATAAGATATCTTTATATTATAAATAATAAATATAAATAATAATAACAGGTACAAATAGTAAATCGAGGTGCCCATTCTATGACAACTCTTAACTTTCCCTCTGTTTTGGTGCCTTTAGTAGGCCTAGTATTTCCGGCAATCGCAATGGCTTCTTTATTTCTTCATGTTCAAAAAAATAAGATTGTTTAGAGCCGATGGGACAAAATCTCATCTATTTTTTTTTTTCAAAACCGACGCTTGTATCATAACACAGATATCCATTTAGCAAAATATGGTATAAGCGGCTTCCGCCGAAAAACTCTTATGTCTGCAGAAAATGCTAAATGCTATAGGGGTAAATGGATTCTAGCTATTTTCAAATAGACCCGAATCGCCGGATGGCTGAACTGTAAAGTTGGTCTATCTATATGTATGTGGCTATCTTTAGTGAGATCATACGAAGGGTATGTTATTAGTTTAGATCTAACCAATTTAATGAATTACTCCTAAAGGTTCACATCAAACTAGTGCTAGTTGATGCGAGTTACTTCGGAAACAAAAGGACTAAAGTCAAATTCATTTGGGGTATTCTCTCAATTCCAAAAAAGCAACCGGATCAAGTATGAGTTGTCGATCAGAACATATATGGATAGAACCTATAACGGGGGCTCGAAAAACAAGTAATTTCTGCTGGGCTGTTATCCTTTTTTTAGGTTCATTAGGATTCTTGTTGGTTGGAACCTCCAGTTATCTTGGTAGAAATTTGATATCTTTATTTCCGTCTCAGCAAATAGTTTTTTTTCCACAAGGAATTGTGATGTCTTTCTATGGGATCGCGGGTCTTTTTATTAGCTCCTATTTGTGGTGCACAATTTCGTGGAATGTAGGTAGTGGTTATGATCGATTTGATAGAAAAGACGGAATAGTGTGTATTTTTCGTTGGGGATTTCCTGGAAAAAATCGTCGGATCTTCCTCCGATTTCTTATAAAAGATATTCAGTCCGTCAGAATAGAAGTTAAAGAGGGTATTTATGCTCGTCGTGTCCTTTATATGGATATCAGAGGCCAGGGAGCCATTGCATTGACTCGTACTGATGAGAATTTTACTCCACGGGAAATGGAACAAAAAGCTGCTGAATTGGCCTATTTCTTGCGTGTACCAATTGAAGTATTTTAAGAAATGAGCCGAGAAATGAATGCTTTCTCAGCAGGAGGGCAAAAACGCAAGAATCCTCTTTTTCTATAACATAACTTATTTTTCTATAACATAACTTAATTGAGGTTTCTTCAGAACATTCATTCGAGTCAAAACAGACATATATGGAACAAGTATAAAAAAAACTCTTTTGGGGATCTTTTATATGTATCAAAATATACACAACTCAATTCAATAAAAAAATCAGAAACAAATCGAAATATCTCATAATCATAATCAACCATTTCGAAATAAGGAAATTCCCCCCTTTTTAACTTGTTGGAATTGAGACTTTAGATTCAGATAGATCATATCTTGTAATTTTTTCGAAGCTTCTTTTTATACTTTTTGTGCTCCTTAATGACCAAAAAATTGGATCTCTTATAATGATAACTAGCCAATTTCTGTCGTTTTTTGCCACTCATTTTTCACAATATTCTTCATAAATTTACCTCAATTATTCTATCCCTGACTATGAGTAGTCAGTTAAATTTTTTCGAAATATTAGATACTTTGATATAATGATAGAAAAGGAGTTCTTTCGTCTCAAAATCTGAATAATATTCATATTCATTAT